TTAATATCTTAATATAATTCTAATTTCTTAATCGATTTTTTTCGGCTCGGCTAGGTGGACTAGCCGAGCCCCTCTTCTTTAATGACACCAGCCCAGTCCGGTCAAAACTAATAAATAATAAAGAAGTAAATCTACACAATGAGCAAAAAAGGAGAGAGAGGGATTCGAACCCTCGATAGTTCTTTATTTCAAACTATACCGGTTTTCAAGACCGGGGCTATCAACCACTCAGCCATCTCTCCGAAAGACTCTTTTTATTTTATTCCTCCGAATAGAACATGACCATAGTGGCGGTATCAAGCGCTATCCGTAGAAAGATCTACGGCGGGAATCCACCGATGAATATATCTTTATCTTATCCGTATACGTGAAGCAGTCCGTACTCTTTTGAAATCAAATGAATTCCATTTCCCTCGATCCCATATATCATGTATGTATAGGTAGTAATAAGTCATATAGAATAGAATCATGGTAAAGTAAATCCCCCAAGGATTTAGTTTATTAACATTTTTTTGCTGATAGGGGGATCAAATGGTACAAGTTAATTTGTTGTTAGAGTGGAGAATTAAAAGTATGACTCTTGCTTTCCAATTGGCTGTTTTTGCATTAATTGCTACTTCATCAATCTTATTGATTAGTGTGCCCGTTGTCTTTGCTTCTCCCGACGGTTGGTCAAGTAATAAAAATGTTATATTTTCCGGTACATCCTTATGGATTGGGTTAGTTTTTTTAGTTGGTATCCTTAATTCTCTCATCTCTTGAAGCTATCCGTCCCAGAGCCGAAATAAAAATGACCCCCGCAAATTTTTCTCGTTTGGGCGACGTAGTAAACTTGAAATGTAATATAAGTCCCCATTCAAATAAAATAAAGAAAAACGTAGAGGGGGTCAGACTTCTTGAACGATAAAAGAATAAATCAATACAATAAATAATTGGAGTCGACCTAAGTAGAGCCTCCGTTCACAAAAATGATCCAAGTATCTATTAATTTACTATTTACTATTATGAATATTGTGTGGACATATTAGATATGATTATCTATCAAGAACGAAAAAATGCGGATATAGTCGAATGGTAAAATTTCTCTTTGCCAAGGAGAAGACGCGGGTTCGATTCCCGCTATCCGCCCAAAGTCATTTAGTTAAATTTATTAATTTATTTAAATTTAATATGAAATATATATATATAATGATTGGGTCTAATTACTCGTGATCGTTTAATGATTTTATCATTATCTAAAAGAAAAGCGGATAATGAATTACTAGTTAACGGCGTAAAACTTAACGGCGTAAAACCTAAAAATTTTTGACAAACAAGATGTTGCGGAGACGGGATTTGAACCCGTGACCTCAAGGTTATGAGCCTTGCGAGCTACCAAACTGCTCTACCCCGCGCTAAAGAGAAGAACCAAAAACTAATAGAGAAAAGAAATAAGGGTTGAATGTGCCCCTCTACCATATCTGTACAAATACAATAGCCGATTTATACAGAATGGTAAAGGGGGATCCCCCTTTACCATTCTGTATAAATCAAGAGTTAATCCTTACCAACTAGATCTTGTTGCTCCTGGCAACAAACATGCATGAACCATTTCCCGAAGTATATGTCCGGATAGTCCAAAGTCTCTAAAATTCGCTCTCGGTCTTCCTGTCGCAAAACAACGTCGATGAAGACGTGTAGGTGCGCTATTCCGTGGTGGTGATTGTAACTTTCTATAAATTTCCCATTTGTCAGCCAACGACTGAACTTTGCTTATTTCTGTTTTTGAGGATCGACGAATCAAATGATATCTTTTTTCCAATTTTTCCCTTTTCTTCTCCCGCTGAATCAAACCTTTCCTTGCCATAATGGTTTAGTTCCTCTTAGTATCCCTGATACAAGTCGAATCCTAGATGTAGAAATAGAAGACGGCGGCCCACTCTCCATCCAAAGAAATGCACTTTTCTCGGATACAACCACATTACAATAAAAAAAATTAACCAAATTTGCCCGACGTAGACGCAATTAAGAAAGCCGCATAAGTAAATATATAACCTACAGAAAAGTGGGCTAATCCAACCAATCTTGCTTGCACAATCGAAAGGGCCACCGGTTTATCTCTCCAGCGAATCAAATTGGCTAAAGGTGTTCGTTCATGAGCCCAGGCTAAAGTTTCAATCAATTCTTGCCAATAACCCCGCCAAGAAATTAAGAACATAAATCCAGTAGCCCAAACAAGGTGTCCAAATAAGAACATCCAGGCCCAGACCGATAAACTATTCATACCAAAGGGGTTATATCCATTAATAAGTTGTGAAGAGTTTAACCATAAATAATCTCTTAACCAGCCCATCAAATAGGTGGAAGATTCATTAAATTGTGAAACGTTACCCTGCCATAATGTGATGTGTTTCCAATGCCAATAAAAAGTAACCCATCCGATAGTATTTAGCATCCAAAAAACGGCTAAATAAAATGCGTCCCATGCCGAAATATCGCAAGTACCGCCTCGTCCCGGACC